ACAATCCCAATCAGCCCCTCTTACAGTGGAAGAACAGATAATGACCATTTATACCGGAACAAATGGTTATCTGGATGGATTAGAAATTGGACAAGTAAGAAAATTTCTCGTTCAATTACGCACTTACTTAAAAACGAATAAACCTCAGTTCCAAGAAATCATATCCTCTACCAAGACATTAACCGCTGAAGCAGAAAGCTTGTTGAAAGAAGGTATTCAAGAGCAACTGGAACGTTTTCTACTTCAGGAGAAAGTATAAAAAAAGAAACGAAATGGATCATTCTTTTTTTTTTATTCTTTAGTCAATTTTTTTCTTTAATTTGAATTAAATTTTTCAGAAATTCTATAAATAGCAGTCTATAAGTTAAGTATATATAATAGAAAGAAGTATATAACGAATATCTGTTTAATATTAAATCTTAAAGCATTCAGAATTTCTTTCTTATTCTATTTCTTTCTTATCTTTTTTTTTCGAAATAGAATAAAAAGATATTATTTATAATATAATACAAATGGAAATAATACATAAATATCAATATATTGATATTGCGTCCAATAGGATTTGAACCTATACCAAAGGTTTAGAAGACCTATGTCCTATCCATTAGACAATGGACGCTTTTCGCTTTTTTTGACTTTCCAATTGTAAAAAAAAAGAATGGGCTAAATCTTTTTAGCAATTGTGTATTGAATTCACTTCAATACACAATTGCTATTAGACAATTCTAATAGAGAAAAAGGTCTCTATTAAAAAGAGACAATTTTTAATTTAGAGCGGGTAGCGGGAATCGAACCCGCATCGTTAGCTTGGAAGGCTAAGGGTTTTAGTCGACGTCAATTGATCATTTTTATATTTTTAACGTCTCTAATTCAAAACCGAACATGAAACTTTAATTTCATTCGGCTCCTTTATGATGGATGGAGAAATTCCCAAATAAAACAAGATGAGAACGAAATCAAAATTCGACCCATAACATCTATGTTAGCTTTTCTTTCCGTATGGGTGCTTTCACAGAAAATTTTGCTTTATAGATGATCCTTCTAGAAGATAGATCAGGAGAACTCGACCAATCTTTCTAGTTACTTCGTTCTTTATTTCTATTTAACGGAATCCTTAGGAAAAGTATTTGGTTTCTACCGAGCTAAAACAATATAATATGTCGATGTCTTTAGTAAACTAAAGTTCTCGTTTAATAGCTATTTTGCTTCAATTTTTTCTATACCAAACAATGAATAAAATTGAAGATTTAGTTACGATTAGAAAGAAACTTTTCTAGCTTTATCCATGGATCCTCTTGTTATACTTATTGAATTGTAAATAGTCAGCCAATTCAAAAATTATGTTTCGAAATTTCATAATCCAAATTTACAATTGATTAGAGTCTTGGGATAAAAATTACGAGAATCTATAATCTTCCTTGAATCTTTCATTGAAAGGGAAAGGACTAAATCCTTTTAAGAAATAAAGTTTTTGATCGGAATATGAATCAAACCGAGAGACCCTTTAACTATTAAAGGGATTAAAAGAACGAATCACACTTTTACCACTAAACTATACCCGCTACAATGCAATTATTGCATATAAATTGATCTTTTGTCGAACAAAACAATCGGGGGTGTAATAAAAAAAATCTGAAAAAAAGAATTCCAAAATTCGAGCGTTGACTTAATAAAATTAGTAAAAGCGGATTCGATTCCATTTTTTTTTATTTAAGATCTTTTTTGTCTAAAAATCCATCGGATGAGTCTTTTTAACTTTAACAAAAAAAGGCCCGGCTGGGGACTGACCAGGCCAGGCTATTAAAATAAAAAAGATCGTTTACTTGTGTTTTGACGAGACAAAATAAAACAAGGATTCTCTATGTTCTATTATTGTGGTTTTATTTATTTCTCTTTCGCGCCTTTTCTTTATCTAATCGTTATCTAAATGTTTTATGTAAATAGAATTACTGAGAAAGTTCTATAAAAAAAGTTATAGAATACTAATATATATAGTATATATATATATGATAAATAAATTTATATAATAAAAAATCAAGTATATATATATAATAATATATAGAAAATAAAAAAATATATATAATATAAAGAATAATCTATAAAAAAATAAAGAAAGCTTTTTAAGAATAAAGTGGAGAAGGTTCTTTTTCAAGCCTTTTTGAACCTAAGTAAGTTTCCCTTTTCGATTAGGAGAGATGGCTGAGTGGACTAAAGCGTTGGATTGCTAATCCATTGTACGAGTTAATCGTACCGAGGGTTCGAATCCCTCTCTTTCCTTTTCTCCTTTTGATGATGTGTAATAGATAAAATCCTAATAAAATTCGAGCATTTCCACTAATGAAATAAAGCAATAAAAAATATTTCTTTTTTATTCTTCACGTCCCGGATTACGTCCTGGATCATTAGATAGGAATCCAAATATGAAGAGAGAAACAAAGAATATAACTACAGTGTATACAAAAAGTTTGAGAGTAAGCATTACACAATCTCCAAGATCTTACTAAAAAAAAAAGAGAATAGATTCTCTAGTTTTATACCAAATATCTAATTTTGATACCAATAAATCAAGTGATTTATTTTTTTTCTAGAAAAAAATAAATAAAAAAAAGGTTTCAGAAAGTCATTTGTAATAAGATAATAGTCGAGTCTTTCATATTCAAACAGATTTGCATACCAACATCTAGATATTTTTTTTTGTGAACTCGAATCTAATTAGGTTCTTTCATTTAGGGAAAAGAGGATAAAATTTCGGAAATAGAATGATCCAGATTTAATATGGCTACCAAAAAAATTCAATGTTTAAATTGAGAGTTCCTTCATACGTCAATTTTTTTTTGAATCTATTGTTGGAAGAATAAAAATCGTGAATTTTTTTAAGACAGTATTAATAATTTCATCGAAAACTTACAGCAGCTTGCCAAACAAAGGCTAAGAGAAGAAAGAAAAGAGGTATTACGGGCATAACATCCACGATTGGATTCAAAAAGGCGTAGGCCTCAGGCAATTTGGCGACTAAAAAAGTGCTTGAAAAAAGGGCAGAATTAAAACAAATACAGATCAAATTAAATATATTAAGCATAACAAAAATGGGTGTTCTTGTGGATAATTTTATTTTGATTGAGTTATGAATATATTTTTTATATAAGGAAAAAATAAAGAAAGATAGTCTAAAAAGACTTTATTGAACTTACTCAATCAAAAATCCTTTCATTCTCTTATGAGAATGAAAGAAATAATATTTTCATACAATATCTTAATTGAATTCTATCTAATGATCAATAAAATAAGTTTAATTTGCTAGCTACACGTGTCAAAACTCTAGCACCAATCTAATCTATATTTAATTTGAGCTTAAATTGAATTGACGAACAACCAATAGAAATATTACTCTTTTAGTAGTCTTGAATCAAAATAGAAATGGGGCGTAGCCAAGCGGTAAGGCAACGGGTTTTGGTCCCGCTATTCGGAGGTTCGAATCCTTCCGTCCCAGAGTACAGTCATTGCGGAATCAATCTTCTATTGCCTTTGTACACCATCTTTATCTTTCTGTTTAAAAATCCAATTTTTTTAAGAATAAAATATTGAAATGAAAAGAAGAATAAACTTATTTTTCATCATTTCAACGGAATTCAAAAAAATCTATTTGCTTTTTTAATTTGTGTGTGATGCGGGGTAAGTAAGGTAGAACCATAGATTCTAAGAGTTTTAATAAAAAAAATATATATTTATATATAGAAATATGGATTTCTATTCAAATTTCTATTTTACATATATACAATCTAATATGGGATTCATTTGAATTCTGACTGAACCTTTTACGCGTAAATTTCTATTCAAAGAGAAAGAAAAAGTATAGATTGCGATATACTGACTGAACTATGACTATTCATGATTCCATAATTGAATCAATTACACAAACTAGAGGAATGTTATGGTAAAACTTCGTTTAAAACGATGTGGTAGAAAGCAACGTGCGACTTGAATTGAAGGACATGATCTGCTGTGGATTTTTTGATCCGCCACTTATATAGGTGCTCTTGGCTCGACATTTTTTGTTCTATTTTATTAGAGTTCTACACTTTTTTGGAATATAAAAAAGAGTACAGGATGGAGCTCGAGGAGAATAGAAAGTTTTCTTCCTTTCGCAGGAGTAAGGATCTAGGGTTAGTGCGAATCAATAAGTTGGAACAACTTCGTAAGTCTTTTTATTTTGATATTGAAAAAAAAACCTTTCAAGCAATTTTACAATTTTATTAAAATTGTAAAATTCTTTGAATCAAAAGTCTATCATGCGTGAATCAAGCGTTTGTATGATTCTTTGATAGAAAGAAATCATAAACAAAATAAGGGGTTTGTTGCTGCCCTTTTTTAATAAAACGATTCAAGATCACCGAAGTCATGTCTAAACCCAAAGATTTAAAGTAAGGATAAAGAATCCTAAAACAAGGAAATCCAGTTTTCAATGGTTTGAACAACTAGATCAGAATGAAGAATCAAAATTGATTCTAAAAAATGAGACAAACAAAAAAAAGGGTTAGAGACTACTCAAAAAAAGTACTTAAGGATTCTCTGGTGAGATATTTGAGAGTTATTTAACTTGAGTTACGAGAGTACGAATGTTATGAATTTTTTTTATGGAAAAAAAGATTTAGGGTTTCAATACTGGCTAGTTGATTTAATGTTTTGATTAATCTATTTAATATTAGAATTTTATACAGAGAGTTAACTTCTACTCATTGAATTTTTTTTCTCGAGCCGTACGAGGCCAAAACCTCTTATACGTTTCTAGGGGGGGGTATTATTTATATACATCTATCCCAATGAGCCGTTTATCGAATCGTTGCAATTGATGTTCGATCCCGAAGAGAAGGAAGAGATCTTCGCAAGGTGGGTTTTTATGATCCGATAACTAATCAAACTTATTTAAATCTTCCTGCTATTCTCGATTTTCTTAAAAAAGGCGCTCAACCAACAAGAACAGTTCATGATATTTCAAAGAAGGCAGGGATTTTTACGAAATTAAGTCTTAATAAAACAAAATTGAATTAATGAAATATAAAAAAGAGGATGTGAAAGACTCGTATATAGCTTGGTATCAAATTTTATCTACTCTTTTCTTTCCTCCTCTTTCGCTACCATCATATGTATTTTGGTTTATTAGAATTTCTATTTATTATTAGTAATTAGTGTTCCTCCTAAGGTACGAATACTACAAAATACCCTGCTAACAACTACTCTGTTTTATAATCATAAACAAATTTCTGAAAATAATTTGGGATCCATTTTACTGTATATAAAATTATATATATATAAATCTATTAATTCTGAATAAAACTAATATAGATATTAATAGATTTTTTTCTAAATATATATATTATATGAATAATGAATAAATTATTCATAAAAAATGGATCGAAAAAAGTATAAAAAGATTTAAGATTACCCTAACTTGCTTAGTTGTCCATTCATGGTATAAACTACCAAACCAAGGGGTTAAACTTTTTTATTGATTTTTTCGATTCTTTTCACTAGATTAAAAATTCACAATCATATTGACAACAGTGTATGGACCAAATATAATTCTCTCATAGATAAATAGGTCTATTTATCCCTGACGCACACATTACTGGATTTTTCATTTTTTTTTTCTTTATTCTGGTTGTATCTACATATTTGCAGTACTTTCTTTTTTTGTTTTTTGGGGTTGCTAACTCAACGGTAGAGTACTCGGCTTTTAAGTGCGACTAGCATCTTTTACATATTTGTATGAAGAAAAGAATTCGTCCAGATCCGCGGTAGAGTTTGTAAGACCACGACTGATCCTGAAAGGAATGAATGGAAAAAATAGCATGTCGTATCAAGAGAGAATTCCGATAACATTTTTTTTCTTTCCTCATCGGTACAACCTTGTTTTGGATGTCAAAAAAAAGGAATTCCAATTTGGGTCAAGTGAATAAATATAAATGGATGGATAAAAAAACCAGTTTTCCTGATTCCAGGAAAAAAAAGAAACGAGCTTCCATTCGTAATTTGAAAAATTACCCGATCTAATTAAATGTTAAAAATAGATTAGTGCCTAATACGGGTATGGGAAGGAATTTTTTTCTTGCGTGTTATTATCAATTTTTTAATGAGTCCTAATTATTTTTTTTCCCTAGTCCGTTTGGGTTAGGTGGGAGATGGATGTGTAAAAGAAGCAGTATATTGATAAAAAATATATATATTTCCAAAATCAAAAGAGCGATTAGGTTAAAAAATAAAGGATTTCTAATCATCTTGTTTTGTTATTATAGAATATAACGAACATAAACCTATTAAAGATAGAGAATCCGGTTAGCAGTCTACCTGTTTATGAGGTATCTATTGCTTTCGTAGTCTAATACCTTATTTTGACTGTATCGCACTATGTGTCATTTCAGAACTCAAGAAAATAAAGACTTTACCTTCAGTTCAAATCAAATTTCAATCCAAATGGAGAAATATCAAGGATATTTAGAGTTCGATGGGGCTCGGCAACAGAGTTTTCTATATCCACTTTTTTTTCGGGAGTATATTTATGTACTTGCTTATGATCATGGTTTAAATAGATTAAATAGAAATCGCTCTATTTTCTTGGAAAATGCGGATTATGACAAAAAATATAGTTCACTAATTGTGAAACGCTTAATTTTGCGAATGTATGAACAGAATCGTTTGATTATTCCCACTAAGGATTTGAACCAAAAAAACTTTTTGGGGCATACCAGTCTTTTCTATTATCAAATGATATCCGTTTTATTTGCAGTGATTGTAGAAATTCCATTTTCCCTAAGATTAGGATCCTCTTTCGAAGGAAAACAATTCAAAAAATCTTATAATTTACAATCAATTCATTCAATATTTCCCTTTTTAGAAGACAAATTATCACATTTTAATTATGTGATAGATGTACTAATACCTTACCCCATCCATCTAGAAATCTTGGTTCAAACCCTACGTTACCGAGTAAAAGATGCCTCTTCTTTGCATTTTTTTCGGTTCTGTTTATACGAGTATTGCAATTGGAAGAATTTTGATATTAAAAAAAAAGCAATTTTGAATCCAAGATTTTTCTTGTTCTTATATAATTCTCATATATGTGAATACGAATCCATATTTTTTTTTCTACGCAAGCGGTCTTCGCATTTACGATCAACATCTTATGAAGTCCTTTTTGAGCGAATATTCTTCTATGGAAAAATACAACATTTTTTAAAAGTCTTTGTTAAAAATTTTCCTGCGATCCTAGGGTTGCTCAAGGATCCTTTCATACATTATGTTAGATATCACGGAAGATGCATTCTGGCAACAAAAGATACGCCGCTTCTGATGAATAAATGGAAATATTATTTTGTTAATTTATGGCAATGTTATTTTTCCGTATGGTTTCAATCGCAAAAGGTCAATATAAATCAATTATCTAAAGATAATAAAGATAATTTAGAGTTTCTGGGTTATCTGTCAAGTTTGCAATTAAACTCT